TCTATAGGATAACTTGCGTCTTGAAAATTATTTGGCGTTTGTATACGATATCCGCGATTCCTCTCGATCTTTAATTCAATACACAAATTAATTGGCTCCGTTAGGTTAGCTATATGCTGTGTATTATCAACGATTTCCACAGAAGGTGGTAAGATGATGTCTTGAGCAGTTACGCATCCAGGACCCTTGACACAAATAGACGCATCACGAGTTCCATACAGATTACTTCTCAATACAATTTCTTTCAAATTCATTAAAATTTCATGTACTGATTCTTGAATACCGACTATCGTAGAGTATTCATGTGGTATTTTTTCAGATTTTGCACGTGTGATACATGTTCCCTCTATTTCTCCAAGCAAAGCTTTTCGCATCGCAATGCCTATAGTATCGGCTTGACCCCTCATAAGTGGAGACAGAATAAAGCGTCCATAATAAAGACGCTTACTGTCTGCTCTTGATTCAACACACTTCCACTTTAGTGTCCGAGTCGATACTCTTATTTTCTCTCGAACCATAGTAATATTTTTTGATCAAATCATTGAATTATTTATTTCTCTTGAAATTTATCTTCAATGTTTATTTTTACACACGTCGTTTTTTAGGGGGCCTACAGCCATTATGTGGCATAGGGGTTACATCCCGTATGAAACTTAAGAGTATACCGCTTCTACGAATAGCTCTTAATGCTGCATCTCTTCCGAGACCAGGGCCCTTTATCATGACTTCTGCTCGTTGCATACCCTGATCCACTACTGTCCGAATAGCATTTCCTGCTGCGGTTTGAGCGGCAAATGGTGTCCCTCTTCTTGTACCTTTGAATCCACAAGTACCGGCGGAGGACCAAGAAATTACCCGACCCCGTACATCTGTAACAGTCACAATTGTATTGTTGAAACTTGCTTGAACATGAATAACGCCCTTTGGTATTCTACGCGTACTTTTACGTGAGCTAATACGTCCATTTCTACGTGAACCGATTCTTGGTATGGGTTTTGCCATATTTTATCATCTCATAAATCTAAGTCAGAGATATATGGATATATCCATTTCATGTCAAAACGGATCCTTTATTTATTTTGATGTGTATATCGTGGGTGGCCTTTAGGGGTCCTTTTTTGATAAAGATTATCCTTGTCTTTGTTTATGTCTCGGATTCGAACAAATTACCATAATTCGTCTCCGCCTACGGATTAGTCGACATTTTTCACAAATTTTCCGAATGGAGGCCCTTATTTTCATATTTGTCATTCCTTACCTTAAGTCCGAATCTACTTATTGGAAGAAAATAAGTTTCTTGAAATTTTCTATTTCGAATTGTATCCCTACAAAAAAAGAATATTGCAAGTGAAAAGACTACTTCACCTAATCATTCGAATCTTTGTTTCGTAGTCTCTAAATTATACGCCCTCTGGTTCTGGTTGAATCGTAACAACTTACTGCAATTTTGACTCTATATGACCTAGTAGATGTATAAAACTATGTCGAATCCTTTCTGAAACGTAACCTAGAATTGGATCCTCATTATCTAAACAAACCCCAAACATACCATTGGGAAGTGATTCAGTAATTAAACCTTCATAAATCCTTTTTTGTTCTTTCATTCCAGATGAAACCCCTTTCAAAGTATCAATTAATGAAGGCGGAGTGGTATTAGAAAACCACCTCTTCTCTTTTTTTTTTACAAATAGGGAAGTTCTGTGTATAATTCGAATATCATAAAGATTACCAGATATAACACAAAATTTCTCCGCCGATTCCCTCTAGTCGAGCTTCTCGGTCTGTCATTATACCCCGAGAAGTAGAAAGAATTACAATGCCCATTCCCCCTAAAATTCTAGGAATTCGTTGATAGTTAGAATAGATTCGGAGACCAGGTCGACTGATCCGTTTTAAATTTAAAATCGTTTTATATGATCCTTTCCTATTTCTTCTATGTCGTAGGGTTAAAACCCAAAAATCCTTGTTGCTTTCCCGATGTTTCCTTACGTTTTCAATAAAACCTTCTCGTAAAAGTATTTTAACAATGTTTTCGGTGATGTTAGTAGATGGTATTCGAACCATTCCTTTTCTATTCATGTCAGCATTGCGAATAGAGGTTATTATGTTAGCAATAGTGTCCTTACCCATGATAAACGAAAATTATTGGTTACTTTTTTTTAATTTTGATCTAATCAACATGCTTTTTTTATTAAATAGTTATTAATTTAAAAAGGTATATACGTGATACACAATCTACTAATTAATTTCATTCAAATACTATAACTATCCCACGGTCCCATCTTATAATACTTCAGGTGCTAATGAAATTATTTTAGTGAAATTTAACTGTCTCAATTCTCGGGCAATCGCACCAAAAATTCGAGTTCCTTTTGGATTTCCTTCTTGATCAATAACAACCGCAGCATTGTCATCATATCGTATTATCATACCGTTTTCTCGTTTGAGTTCTTTACAAGTACGTACAATTACAGCTCTGATCACTTCTGATCTTTCTAGAGGTGTATTTGGGACGGCTTTCTTGATTACAGCAACAATAACGTCACCAATATGAGCATATCGTCGATTACTAGCCCCTATGATTCGAATACACATCAATTCTCGGGCTCCGCTGTTATCTGCTACATTCAAAAGGGTTTGAGGTTGAATCATATTATTTTGGAATCTTTTCTTTCAATGCAAAGGGCGAAGTAAAAAAAAAGAAATATTGTTTGTCCAAAAAAAAAGAAATCTGCAATTGCAATTGTTTTTTTTTCATCTCAAAAAAAGACCGCTTTCCTTTGATTCTACATTTTTATCCCGAAGTAATGAATTGGGTTCGTATAGGCATTTTGGACGCCGCTATTGAAATAGCTTTTCTGGCTATATTTTCTGCTACTCCACCCATTTCATAAAGTATTCTACCTGGTTTAACAACAGCTACCCAATATTCGGGGGATCCTTTCCCTGAACCCATACGTGTTTCTGTGGGTCTTAGTGTAACGGGTTTGTCTGGAAATATACGTACCCATATTTTTCCGCCGCGTCGTGCATTTCGTGTCATTGCCCTTCGTCCCGCTTCGATTTGTCTAGATGTGATCCAAGCGGGTTCAAGTGCCTGAATAGCGTATCTACCGAAGCAAATACGATTGCCTCGATAAGACATTCCTTTCATTCTTCCTCTATGGTGTTTACGAAATCTGGTTCTTTTGGGGTTATAGTTGATGGTTATTTCTCAATTCCATCTCTACTACAGAACCGGACATGAGAGTTTCTTCTCATCCAGCTCCTCGCGAATGAAACGATTCAAAAAAATATACATGTATTTACTGAATAATAGATTGAATCGTGGGATTCTTTGAGATTTCATTTAATCAATCTATTAGAAATTTTAGAAATTTGTATATCTTCTTTTGATAGAAAACTAAACTCTTTATAGATTCTAGAATAATAGAATAATTTTTGCTTTTTTTATTATTATAAATTATAAGGTTATAACAAATCTTTATTTTGTTTTGCCTTTTCTTTTTTTATCTATTATTATACGACCCAAATTTAGAAATCTAATAAAATGGAAACGTTCGCGGGCGAATATTTACTCTTTTTATATGTGTTTCGGTTCTCGGGTTAATTAGCCCATGAACCGACCTCTCATAATAAATGGATTGGTCTTGGGTTCCTTCCGCCATCCTACCCAATGAATTATTAGGATTCATTTTCAATAGAATATTATGTATTCACGGGTTCCCTCGTTCCCATCGCCTCTCGATTAATGGTTAGGTCTTAATTATACAATGGAGCCCTTAATAAAATTTGTTCTTGAGTCAATCTTCTCAGTCTTTATTGTCTCGGGGCTCTTGGCTTTTTTGTTCTATGAACAGATTCATCTAATTATGAATCCATCAGTCTTAATGCTTTATTACACTACCTTTTATGAGATGACCCATAGACCTTACATATTACATATTGGAATCATATATCATTCATATTCTTTTTCTCTCTTTCTTTCACCCTTCCATTTATCCGCATACTTTTATTGCTTCACAACTCATAATCGGATTGTTTTTTTTTTATGCAAAAAAAATTTCAGTTGCTACAATGATATGACCAATATAACATATCTTGCCTGGTTGGTTTTTTAGATCCAGATAATGCGAAGCGATGAGTTGGTTATTAGTTTTATAATTATTAGTTCAGATTATGTATAGGCTGATCCTTCTTTTTGGTTTTAATCCTAACCTTAAAAATAAAAAAACCGACGAGTCGCACACTAAGCATAGCAATTATCTCAAATGATTAATTTAATTTTTATTTAACCTTATAGAATTGCTCTTTTTTTATTTAAATGAAAAAGACTGATTTGTCATTTCTTGGTCTATCATTGAATAAAACGTAAACACAAGTTGAGTAAGGGCTTATTATTGCTCGTCTACAAATATCCAAATTTTTATGCCTAATATCCCATAGATAGTTCGAACTGGATAGCAACAATAATCAATTTTAGCTCGAATGGTTTGTAGAGGAACCCTTCCTTCTCTGATCCATTCGACACGTGCAATTTCTTTTCCGTCTATACGTCCGGCAATTTGTACTTGAATTCCCTTTGTACCCGCCTGTTCAGTTAATTCAATAGCTTTTTTCATTGCTTTGCGAAATGAAACTCTATTCTTTAATTGTCCGGCTATAAATTCTGCGAGAATATTAGGGTGTCCATAAGGATTTCCTATTCTTGTAATAGCAATGTTGAGTTTTCGGTTCACAGAATTTAATTCTTTTTGTACATTCAGCTGTAATTCTTCGATTTTTCGAGACCCACCTTCTATTAATAACTTTGGGAATCCCATAAAGATTATCACTTGAATAAGATCAATTCTTTTTTGAATCTCGATACGTGCAATTCCCTCAACACCAGAGAATATTCTCATGTTTTTTTGTACATAATTCCGGATAGAATCTCGTATTTTTTGATCTTCTTGTAAACCTTCGGAATATTTTTTGGGGTGTGCAAACCAAATAGAATG